TAAGACTTATAATAATGTAAATAAAAACATTTTGAAACCATAAAAAATATGGCTCGGGACTTTCCTGTTTTTTGAAGTTGTGCGTATAGATGTTAGTCATCTCAGGGGTTTTAATGTTCTCGGGGTTTAATATTCTACTTGCGGCCCGGGGGTTGATGAGTGTATATCTTATGTTTTTAATGGATGAATTGATAGTTAAGCTAGGACTAACCTCTTATGCAGGCGGGGCTTTGTTGGGCCCCGCCTAACACTTTTTTAAATTTTATTAGATTAATCAAAAAAAACTTATAATAATGTAAATAAAAACATTTTGAAACCATAAAAAATATGGCTCGGGACTTTCCTGTTTTTTGAAGTTGTGCGTATAGATGTTAGTCATCTCAGGGGTTTTAATGTTCTCGGGGTTTAATATTCTACTTGCGGCCCGGGGGTTGATGAGTGTATATCTTATGTTTTTAATGGATGAATTGATAGTTAAGCTAGGACTAACCTCTTATGCAGGCGGGGCTTTGTTGGGCCCCGCCTAACACTTTTTTAAATTTTATTAGATTAATCAAAAAAAACTTATAATAATGTAAATAAAAACATTTTGAAACCATAAAAAATATGGCTCGGGACTTTCCTGTTTTTTGAAGTTGTGCGTATAGATGTTAGTCATCTCAGGGGTTTTAATGTTCTCGGGGTTTAATATTCTACTTGCGGCCCGGGGGTTGATGAGTGTATATCTTATGTTTTTAATGGATGAATTGATAGTTAAGCTAGGACTAACCTCTTATGCAGGCGGGGCTTTGTTGGGCCCCGCCTAACACTTTTTTAAATTTTATTAGATTAATCAAAAAAAACTTATAATAATGTAAATAAAAACATTTTGAAACCATAAAAAATATGGCTCGGGACTTTCCTGTTTTTTGAAGTTGTGCGTATAGATGTTAGTCATCTCAGGGGTTTTAATGTTCTCGGGGTTTAATATTCTACTTGCGGCCCGGGGGTTGATGAGTGTATATCTTATGTTTTTAATGGATGAATTGATAGTTAAGCTAGGACTAACCTCTTATGCAGGCGGGGCTTTGTTGGGCCCCGCCTAACACTTTTTTAAATTTTATTAGATTAATCAAAAAAAACTTATAATAATGTAAATAAAAACATTTTGAAACCATAAAAAACGACTCGAGGTTTTCCTGTTTCCGGGGGGTTTACAGGAGCGTTAGTTATCTCAGGAGTTTAGGGGGGTAGGGGGGTTTAACGCGAAAAAGCCAAAAGGGGGTAATATAGATATCTTCCGACTAAATTTCACTACTTTATGTCCTTGAAATCCTTATATGTAATTCTTTTGTAAAGACTTTTCATCACTCATTCTATTTTCTTGCTTCCTAAGATAACTCCCACCTTATTAACTAGATTGCCTGCACTGTGAAATGTCTATTGAAAAGGAGAAAAAAAAAAAGAATTGAATGCCCTATGGAAAGAATGCTCGGCATGGTGGCCGCTCCCGCTATTGTTCTCCACCATTAACTTATGCCCTTTGGAATAAAGTTATGGGGGGATTTACAATCTGTGACCCTGAAATAGGAACCAAATGCCGGGAATAAATCACTGTGTGAAACCCCCACAATAATTGTCCCTCACCTTCAATAACCGTTGGCATTAAGAAATGGACTTGTTGGTCGGTTCTTACTACATTAAATATTTGGATTTGATAAGATTTTGAGTAAAGGTATAACTTAACTTATGAGTGTTTGTGTTAGGTCTTAAATTTTCGCCCAGTGTTTATAAATGTTTGTTAATTTTTATAATTCTGCTTTGTGTAAAATATTCGTATTATGTGACACTTGAATGGTTAAACCCTAGATATGGTGATAAAACATATATGTACTTGAATGCTATATGATATGGTTAATATAAATTAATGTTGATAATACATACATGTATTTAAAATTATTGTACATATATCACAAAGAATAGTTTAACTAAGAATCCTGGCTTTGGGAGCCAGGGGTGGGAGTTAAAATCTCCTTTCTTTGAGCAATAGGGAGGATTTTAACCTCCGACATCTGGTTTACAAGACCAGGGCTCTGACGCTGAGCTACTAGTGCAAGCTCATTCAAGTGCTTTATCCTCTGCATAGCCTGCTAGTGGTGTAAGGACTAGAAAGAGAAAAAAGTATAAAAAGGATGCGACTTGTCCGATAATAACGAACGGGTGTGATACAGGTATTCCTCCGATTCAGGTGAGAATAATAACGTCTGCGATCAGGGTTCAAAATAAGAATTGTGTAAGTGGTCGGAAGGTGAGGCTTCGTTGTTTAGATGTATGTAGAAACGGTACGAGTATCAGAATAAGGATGGAAGCTAGGAGGGCTAGGACTCCCCCTAGTTTATTGGGAATGGAGCGTAGAATTGCATATGCGAACAGGAAATATCATTCTGGCTTAATGTGGGGGGGAGTAACTAGTGGGTTGGCGGGGGTGAAGTTGTCTGGGTCTCCCAGCAGATTAGGTGAGAATAAGGCTAGACATGTAAGGGCAATGACAAGTACTGCAAACCCTAATAAGTCTTTGTATGAGAAGTAGGGGTGGAAGCTTATTTTATCCGCATCTGAATTTAGGCCGAGGGGGTTATTTGACCCTGTTTGATGAAGGAAAAGGAGGTGGACCATGGTTGCGCCTGCAATTACAAAGGGAAACAAGAAGTGGAAGGCAAAGAATCGGGTAAGGGTTGCATTGTCTACTGAGAATCCACCTCAAATTCATTGAACAAGGGCGTTACCTACGTAGGGTACTGCAGAGAGTAGGTTAGTGATAACGGTGGCACCTCAAAAGGACATTTGGCCCCAGGGTAATACATAACCGACGAAAGCAGTTATTATAACTAGAAGTAGTAGAACTACTCCGATGTTTCATGTCTCTTTATAGAGGTATGAGCCGTAGTAAAGTCCGCGGCCAATGTGGGCATAGATGCATACAAAGAAGAAGGATGCACCATTGGCGTGAAGGTTTCGGATGAATCACCCGTAATTTACGTCTCGGCAGATATGAGCAACGGAAGAAAAAGCCGTAGCAATATCAGAGGTGTAGTGTATGGCTAAAAATAGTCCTGTGAGGATTTGAATAATTAAGCAGAGTCCTAAGAGAGAGCCGAAGTTTCATCACACTGAAATATTTGAGGGGGCGGGTAGGTCAACTAGGGCATTGTTTGCGATTTTGAGGAGAGGGTGTGTCTTTCGTAGACTTGCCATTAGTGGGTTCTTGTAGTTGAATAACAACGGTGGTTTTTCAAGCCATTAGTTCTGGTTAAAGTCCTGGCAGGAATTATGACTTACATTATGTCTTTATTTTTAATTGGATTAGTCCTAGGGTTGGTTGCAGTTGCTTCTAACCCTTCTCCTTACTTTGCTGCCTTAGGGTTAGTAGTTGTGGCGGGCATGGGGTGTGGAGTATTGGTCGGTCATGGGGGACCCTTTCTATCGTTGGTGCTGTTTTTGATTTACTTGGGTGGCATATTAGTCGTGTTTGCGTACTCGGCGGCACTTGCTGCTGAGCCCTACCCGGAAAGTTGGGTAAGTGGTCCTGTTGTAGGCGACATGTTGATATATTTGGTAGGTGTGGGGGTGGCTTCTAGTGTATTTTGAGGGGGATGATATGAGTCCTCATGGGTGCCGGCTGATGAACTTAGTGAGCTCTCTGTCCTGCGAGGTGATATTGGAGGGGTTGCGTTAATGTATTCATTAGGGGGAGGAATATTAGTACTTAGTGCGTGGGTCCTGCTTCTCACCTTGTTTGTTGTGTTGGAGTTAACTCGGGGACTAAGTCGGGGGGCTCTTCGGGCAGTTTAATGGGTGAATAATAGGGCAGCAAGGGTCAGGGTGAGAAGGAATAGGGTGAGGTATGTCTTAATTATTCCTTGTTGGGTGTTACTTGTTGTTGTAATTAGGGGTATATTTGATGAAGAGATTGCTTTGGGACCGATTTTCTCTAGTCAAGTTTGATCAATCAGTTGGCTGGCAAGTGTCTGTCCTAAAACTAGATTTAGTTTGGGTATAAATCGATGAACGATCGAGGGGAAAAAGCCTAACATGTTGGAGAAGTGGTGGGTAACTAGATTAGGGGTAACTTTGTACTGTTTATTGGTGAGTGTTGCTAGCTCAAGGGCAATGAGTAATCCCATAATTGTAACTACAAGGGCAGCTAGTTTAAGCAAGGGGGGTATAGATATTACAGGGGTCTTAAGGGGGGTAATGCTTGAGATAATTAGGAGGCCAGCGACAATGCTTCCCCATGCAAGTCGCTTTAAGGGGTTAACAACCGCTGGGTTATTTTCATTGATGGGGGAAATAGCGTTAAACCGCGGGTGGCCTATTGAGACAAAAAACACTACGCGGAGACTGTAGATGGCTGTGAATGAGGTGGCTAGAAGGGTTAGGACTAGGGCTCAGGCGTTTAGGTGGGATGTGTTTAGTGCCTCAATAATGGCATCTTTGGAGAAGAATCCTGCCAGGAAGGGGGTGCCTGTGAGGGCCAAACTACCAATAGTGAGGCAGGAGGATGTAAAGGGGGTGAGGTGATGTATGCCTCCTATTTTTCGGATATCTTGTTCGTCGTTGAGGCTGTGAATAATTGAGCCAGAACAGAGGAATAGTATTGCCTTAAAGAAGGCGTGGGTGCAAATGTGGAGGAAGGCTAGTTGAGGTTGGTTTAAGCCAATAGTAACTATTATTAGGCCGAGTTGACTTGATGTGGAGAATGCTACGATCTTTTTGATATCATTTTGGGTTAGGGCACAGGTGGCTGTAAATAGCGTCGTTAGGGCCCCTAGGCATAGGCAGGTGGTGAGGGCAGTTTGATTATTTTCCAGGAGGGGACTTGTTCGTACTAGGAGAAAAATACCGGCAACGACCATGGTGCTCGAATGCAGTAGGGCAGAGACCGGTGTAGGACCCTCCATGGCAGAGGGGAGTCAAGGGTGAAGACCAAATTGGGCGGATTTGCCTGTAGCGGCAACAATCAGGCCTAGTAGCGGTAGGGTAAGGTCCAGGTCTTTCGTTGTTACAAAAATCTGTTGTAACTCTCAGGAGTTAGCGTTGGTTGCTATTCATGCTATTGTGAATAGCAATCCAATGTCTCCGACCCGATTATACACAACGGCCTGAAGGGCCGCTGTGTTGGCATCCGCTCGTCCGTGTCATCAGCCAATGAGTAGAAATGATATAATGCCTACTCCTTCTCAACCAATGAAAAGTTGGAACAGATTGTTTGCTGTAACAAGAATAATTATGGCAATAAGGAAGATTAGGAGGTATTTAAAGAATCGGTTTATATATGGGTCTGCGTGTATATATCATGATGCAAACTCTAGAATAGACCAAGTGACGTAGAGGGCAATGGGGACGAAGATAACTGAGTAGTGATCAAATTTGAAGCTAATGTTCACGTCGAAGGTTAGTGTATTCATTCAACTTCATGAGGTGATGATTGCTTCTGCGCCCTCATTAAGAAAGAGGAATAGGGGGATTAGGCTAACGAAGAAGGCCAGGGCGACTGCTGTCTTAACATGGGAGACGGCCCAGTCGGGGTTTTGGGGGCGAGGCTCCAGGGTAGTAAAGATAGGATATGCTAATAGTAAAAAAATAATGATTAAGCTGGATGATATAATAAGTGATGAGGAGTGCATAGCTGCTACTTGGATTTGCACCAAGAGTTTTTGGTTCCTAAGACCAATGGATGAGCTGTTATCCTTTAGGAGCAGGCCGAGTGAGCCCTGGGGTCCAACCAAGGTCACGGAGATTAGCAGTCTTCGTTGCTGGCGAGCCTCTCTCGGTGGATAAGGGGATTTTAACCTCTGTCTTTAGAATCACAATCTAATATTTTTGTTAAACTATATCTACAGGTGGTTCAGCCTCATACTAATTCGGGCTTTAAGACAAGTAGAAGCAGGGGGAGGAGGTGAAGGGCTATAACCAGATGCTCTCGGGTATAGGAGGGGTTTAGGTTAATAATATGTGCTGGGAGGGGACCCCGTTGGGTCATGAGGAATATGTAAAGTGAATAGCTCGCGGTAATAAGGGTCCCTGCCCCTGTGAGTACCAGGGTTCATCATGATCAACCAAATAATGAGGTAATAATTAAAAGTTCCCCCATGAGGTTGGGTAGAGGGGGAAGGGCTAAGTTTGCGAGGCTGGCAATAAATCACCATGTTGCCATAAGTGGCAGCACTACCTGTAATCCCCGGGCTAATAATATTGTCCGGCTATGGAGGCGTTCATAATTTGTGTTGGCCAAGCAGAAGAGGGCTGAGGACGTTAGGCCGTGTGCAATCATAAGGATTACAGCGCCGGCAAGACCTCAAGGTGTCTGGATAAGAATACCTCCAATGACCAGGCCCATGTGGCTTACGGATGAATAGGCGATGAGGGATTTAAGATCTGTTTGGCGGAGGCAGATAGAGCCAGTTATAATTACACCTCAGAGGGCGAGGACAATAAAGGGATAGCTTAATTCCTTGGTGAGAGGTTCTAATATGACTATTATTCGGATCATACCGTAGCCCCCTAGTTTTAGAAGAACTGCAGCTAGAACCATTGAGCCTGCAACTGGGGCTTCTACATGTGCTTTTGGTAGCCAGAGATGTGCCCCATATAAGGGTATTTTTACTAAAAATGCAATTAGGCAGCCTGCTCATCAAAGCTTGTCAGCATAAGATGAGAGAGGGGCAGAACTAGTATATTGGATGGTTAAAAGGGAGAGGGAGCCTGCATCCTTTTGAAGAAGCAAGAGGGCAACTAGTAACGGGAGAGAGCCTGCTAGGGTATAAAACAAAAAATATACTCCTGCATTAAGGCGTTCTGCCTGGTTACCCCATCGAGTAATAATAATTAGTGTGGGGATGAGAGTAGCTTCAAATATAACATAAAACATAAGGAGTTCAGTGGCACCGAATGCTATAATAAGGAATACTTGCAGAGATGTTAATAGGCTAATGTAAGTCCGTTGGCGGTTAATAGGTTCGAGTGCTGTGTGGCTTTGGCTTGCCAAGATTATAAGGGGGAGTAGTCAGCAGGTAAGAACAAGGAGGGGTGTTGAGAGGGGGTCTGTGGCTATAAAGGGCGTGAGGCAAGATCAGCCTGTTTCGGATGTATTTTTTAGTCAAGTGAGGCTGGCCAATGCAATGACTAGGCTGTGGGAGAGGGTAGTAGGTCATAATCACTTGGCAGGGGCAAGCCAGGCTGTGGGGAGAAGCATTAGGGTGGGGATTAGGATTTTTAGCATTGTAAAAGGTTTAAGGTTTGAAGGCGATCTGAACCATGCGTGCGAGCTGTGGCTACTAGTAAGGCAAGCCCTGCGCTTGCTTCACAAGCTGAAAAAGCCAATAGAAGCATAGGAGCCGCAGAGAAACTTGTGGAGCCTAGTTGAAGGGTTCAAATCGAAAGTCCAATAAATAAAGAGAGCATCATCCCTTCTAAGCATAAAAGAGCAGAGAGGAGGTGGGTTCGATGGAATGCTAGGCCTGTCAGTCCTAGGGTAAAGGCCGATGAGAAAGCGAAGTGAGTGGGAGTCATTAGACAATTATGGACTTTAACCATAAGCTTTTGAGCCGAAATCAAATATTTTTCTTAAACTAATTGGCTATTCGGCTCATTCTAGTCCTCCTTGAATTCACTCGTAAACTAAGCCAAGGGTGAGAAGAATAAGCACGGCCACGGCTCAGAAGAGTGTCAATAAAGGGGAAGTTAATTGGTCCCCTCAAGGGAGTGGGAGGAGAAGGGCAATTTCTAAATCGAAAAGGAGGAAAAGAATGGCGACAAGGAAGAAGCGGAGGGAAAATGGTAGGCGGGCTGATCCCAAGGGGTCGAAACCACATTCATAGGGGGAGAGCTTTTCGTGGTCAGGGGTCATTTGGGGAAGCCAGAAGGATACAATGGCCAGGACTACGGAAAGCAAAATAGTGATGGTAATTACAGCTATTGCTACGTTCATTATCTTTCCTTGGATTTTAACCAAGACCGGGTGATTGGAAGTCACTTATACTAGTTTAATACTAGAAAGATTAAGAGCCTCATCAGTAGATAGAGATATATAGGAATAATCACACAACGTCTACGAAATGTCAGTATCAGGCAGCTGCTTCGAACCCGAAGTGGTGTTCGGATGTAAAGTGGTATTGGATTTGTCGTAGGAGGCAAACAGCTAAAAATGTGGAGCCGATAATAACGTGTAGTCCGTGGAACCCAGTGGCTACGAAAAAGGTAGAGCCGTATACGCCATCTGCAATTGTAAAGGGGGCTTCATAGTATTCCAGGCCTTGAAGAAATGTAAAATAAAAGCCTAGAAGAATAGTTAAGGCTAGCGATTGAATGGTCTGTTTTCGTTCACCTTCCATAATGCTGTGGTGGGCTCAGGTGACCGTTACCCCGGAGGCAAGTAGGACAGCTGTATTAAGGAGGGGGACTTCAAATGGGTCAAGAGTTGTAATGCCCGTTGGAGGTCAGCAGCCCCCTAGCTCAGGAGTGGGGGCTAGGCTTGCGTGGTAAAAGGCTCAGAAGAATCCTAGGAAAAAAAATACTTCGGAGGTAATGAAAAGAATCATTCCGTATCGAAGACCTTTTTGTACGGGGGGCGTATGATGTCCTTGAAATGTACCTTCTCGTACGATGTCTCGTCATCATTGGTATATTGTAAGAAGCAGTAGAGCTGTTCCTAAGGTTATTAAGGTTGTTGAGCGAAAATGAAATCAGGTTGCGAGGCCTGATGTTATCAGTAGGGCAGCAATTGCCCCTGTTAGGGGTCAAGGGCTGGGGTCAACTATGTGGTAAGGGTGTGCTTGATGGGCCATTAGACGTTTTCTTGTAGGTACAGTGTTAGTAGGAGAACGAAGACGTAGGCTTGAATTATTGCTACAGCAACTTCTAATAGGGTGAGGAGAACCAGTACTGTTGTTGTGATGATTGCCACGGTTGGTATTAAGGGGAGAAGTACGAAGGCGCCTGTAGCAATTAGTTGAATTAAGAGGTGACCAGCTGTTAAATTGGCTGTTAACCGTACTCCTAGGGCAAGGGGGCGAATAAAGAGGCTAATTGTTTCGATAATGATAAGCACGGGGATGAGGGGGCCGGGTGTGCCTTCTGGTAGGAGGTGTCCTAGGGCATGGGTTGGTTGGTTTCGCATGCCGATAATGACAGTTGCTAATCAAAGAGGTACCGCAAGCCCTAAATTTAGTGACAATTGGGTGGTAGGGGTAAAAGTGTAGGGAAGAAGTCCTAATATATTTAGGGTAATTAAAAAGATCATTAGTGAGGTCAGGAGGGCAGCTCACTTATGACCCCCAATATTTAAGGGAAGGAGAAGCTGTTGGGTAAAACGGTTAATAAATCAACCTTGAAGCGCGAGGAATCGGTTGTTTAATCATCGAGTTGTGGGTGTAGGATAAAGGAGTCAGGGTAGGGTAAGGGCAAGGGCTATTAATGGGATCCCGAGATAGGTGGGGCTTATAAACTGGTCAAAAAAGCTTAGTGTCATGGTCAAGTTCAGGGGTCTGTTTTGGCTTTTTCTGCGCTTTGCAGGGTAGGGGTATTTGGGAAGGTGTGGGCTGTAACTTTAGCGGGAATAACGGCCAGGAAGACCATTCACGAGAAGACTAAAATAGCAAATCAAGGTGCGGGGTTGAGTTGGGGCATGTCGTTAGGGGTGGTTGGGGGCCACCAATCTTTAGCTTAAAAGGCTAACGCTATGCCCTATTTAGCTTCCTAGCGAGGCGTCTTCAAGTATTCGAGATGATCAGTTTTCAAAGTGTTCTAGGGGAACTGCTTCCACTACAATAGGTATAAAGCTGTGATTTGCTCCGCAGATCTCAGAGCATTGTCCGTAGAATACGCCTGGTCGGGATGCGATGAAGGCTGTTTGGTTAAGGCGACCTGGGACTGCGTCCATCTTCACTCCAAGGGCTGGGACTGCTCATGAATGGAGTACATCGTCTGCGGAGACTAAGACTCGGATGGGGGACTCAACTGGAATAACCATGCGATGGTCGGCTTCTAATAGGCGGAATTGTCCAGGGGTTAGGTCTTGGGTGGGAATTATATATGAGTCAAAGCCAAGATCTTCGTAGTCAGTATATTCATAGCTTCAGTATCATTGGTGGCCAACGGCTTTAATTGTTAATAAAGGGTTGTTAATTTCATCTATAAGATAGAGGATACGAAGGGAGGGGAGTGCAATCAGAATTAAAATGATAGCTGGGAGAATTGTTCAGATAATTTCAATCTCTTGTGAATCTAAAATATATTTGTTCGTTAATTTAGTGGTAACTATAGCAAGAATAATATAAAGCACTAGTGTGCTAATCAGGAAGACGATTATTAAAGCATGGTCGTGAAAATGAAGAAGTTCTTCTATAACAGGTGAAGCTGCATCTTGAAATCCAAGCTGTGACGGATGGGCCATTAAAAGCAAGACACGTGGGGGTCTAACCCACACTTCCGCCTTGACAAGGCGGTGTAATGTACTCTTTTACTAGTGTCTTATAAAGAAAGTGGCAGAGCGGTTATGTGGTCGGCTTGAAACCGACCTATGGGGGTTCGACTCCTCCCTTTCTCGTTAGTCTGCTTGTACTTGTACAAAGGCAGGCTCCTCGAATGTGTGGTATGGGGGAGGGCAGCCATGTAGTCATTCTACATTGGTTGTTGTTAAATCTGTTGCTAGAACTTCACGTTTGGCGGCGAATGCCTCTCAAATAATAAATAAGAACATGATAACAGCCACTAGGGAGATAAGCGACCCGATTGAGGAGACTGTATTTCATAGGGTATAGGCGTCAGGGTAGTCGGAGTATCGTCGGGGTATTCCGGCTAATCCGAGGAAATGTTGTGGGAAGAAGGTTAAGTTTACCCCCAAGAACATAATACCGAAGTGGATTTTTGTTCAAGTGCTGTGAAGCGTGTAGCCTGAGAATAGTGGGAATCAGTGTACGAAGGCGGCGACAATGGCAAATACGGCCCCCATAGATAGTACGTAGTGGAAGTGGGCTACTACATAATAGGTATCGTGGAGTACAATATCTAGTGATGAATTGGCCAGAACAATGCCTGTAAGCCCCCCTACTGTAAACAGGAAAATAAAGCCAAGGGCCCATAAAAGGGGTGTCTCTCATTTAATAGAGCCCCCATGTAGGGTTGCAAGTCAGCTAAATACTTTAACACCGGTGGGAATTGCGATGATTATTGTGGCAGACGTGAAATAAGCACGCGTGTCTACGTCCATGCCAACTGTGAATATGTGATGAGCTCATACAATAAAGCCTAGGAGGCCAATGGCCATTATTGCTCATACTATGCCCATATAGCCAAAGGGTTCTTTTTTGCCAGAGTAATAGGCGACGATGTGTGAAATTATACCAAAGCCAGGCAGAATAAGAATATATACTTCTGGGTGTCCAAAAAACCAGAATAAGTGCTGGTAAAGGATTGGATCCCCTCCTCCTGCCGGGTCAAAGAAGGTGGTATTAAGATTTCGGTCGGTAAGGAGCATTGTGATGCCGGCAGCGAGAACTGGTAGAGAGAGAAGGAGAAGAACAGCGGTAATTAGGACCGCTCACACAAATAGGGGTGTCTGGTATTGAGAGATGGCCGGGGGCTTTATATTAATAATTGTGGTGATAAAATTGATTGCCCCGAGGATTGAGGAAATACCTGCTAGGTGAAGTGAAAAGATTGTCAAGTCGACTGATGCTCCTGCGTGGGCTAAATTACCAGCCAGGGGCGGGTACACTGTTCACCCGGTTCCGGCACCCGCTTCTACTCCAGAAGAGGCAAGTAGTAGTAGGAAAGAAGGGGGTAGAAGTCAGAAACTTATGTTATTTATACGAGGAAATGCTATATCTGGGGCTCCAATCATTAGGGGAATTAATCAGTTTCCAAAACCTCCAATTATAATTGGCATTACTATAAAGAAAATCATTACGAAGGCATGTGCTGTAACGATTACATTATAAATTTGGTCGTCTCCAAGGAGAGCGCCCGGTTGGCTTAGTTCTGCTCGAATGAGTAGGCTGAGGGCTGTGCCTACTATACCGGCTCAGGCACCAAATACTAGATAAAGGGTGCCGATGTCTTTGTGATTAGTGGAGAAAAATCAACGTGTGATGGCCACAGGTAGGATGGCTGAGTTTTTAAGCGATGGATTGTAGTCCCACAAACAGAGGTTTGAGTCCTCTTCTTACCAGAAGTCTTGAGGTGTTAAACATATCAGATTGCAAATCTGAAGATGCAGGTTAGTCGTCTGCCGGGACTTTCCCCCGCCTTTGCCCGCCTTTTAGGCGGGGGAAAGATAGATGGATGCTTGTTGGTTTGAGCGCTTAGCTGTTAACTAAGATCTTGCAGGATCGAGGCCTGCCCTTCTAGGAAGGCTTTAGCTTAATTAAAGTACCTGTTTTGCATGCAGGAGATGTGGGGTAGTGTCCCGCAAGCCTTATCAGGGACTGGGGGACTTCCACCCTCACTTAGGGCTTTGAAGGCCCTTGGTCTTGTTTTAACCTAAGTTCCTTAAAGGGTTATTAGTGCTATTGCGGCGGGTGTTAGGGGCAGGAGCAGTAGTGTAGCTATGGCTGAGGTAGCAAGTGGCAGTGTTAGTTGTAGGGAGGGGAGGCGTCATGGGGAGACTGCGGTCAGGTTATTCGGTGAAATAGTTAGTGCCATTGCGTATGATAGTCGCAGATAAAAATATAGGCTAAGGAGGGCGGTTATCGCCGCCAGTGTTGCGGCGGGGGCAAGATCTTGTTTAGTAAGCTCTTGAAGAATAAGTCACTTTGGCATAAAGCCTGTAAGTGGGGGGAGGCCTCCTAAGGATAATAATAGGAGGGGTGCAAGGGCGGTTAGGGCGGGGGTTTTTGCCCATGAGGTTGCTAGAGCATTAATGCTGGTTGCTTTGTTAAGTTTAAACATAAGAAATGCTGAAAACGTTATAATAAAATATGTGAGTAGTGTTAAAATAGTTAAGGAGGGGGAGAATTGTAGCACAATTACTATCCAGCCGAGGTGTGCGATGGAGGAGTAGGCAAGAATTTTGCGAAGCTGGGTTTGGTTGAGGCCTCCTCAGCCTCCTACAATGGTTGAGGTAAGTCCGAGGGTAATTAAAAGGGTGGTGTTGGCACAGGGGGTTTGGACTAATAAGGCAAATGGGGCAAGTTTTTGTCAGGTTGACAAAATAAGTCCTGTGGTTAGGTCCAGGCCTTGAAGTACCTCAGGCAGTCATGAGTGTACAGGTGCAAGTCCCACTTTTAGTGCGAGGGCCAAAGTGACAAGAACAGTTGGGAAAGGGTGGGCAATCTGCAAAAGGTCTCATTGTCCAGTTAACCAAGCGTTGGTGGTGCTGGCAAATAGTAGTATAGCTGCTCCGGCAGCTTGAATCAAGAAATATTTAGTGGCTGCTTCAACTGCTCGGGGGTGGTGGTGTTGAGCTATTAGAGGAATGATGGCAAGAGTATTTATTTCCAGGCCCATTCAGGCGAGTAGTCAGTGGGAGCTTGCGAAGGTGGTAGTAGTGCCTAAACCAATACCAAGTAGCAGGGCGGTTAAGATGTAAGGGTTCATTAGCAAAGGAGGGATTTTAACCTTCGTGTTTGGGGTATGGGACCAAGAGCTTAGAATTAGCTGACTTTACTAGGAAATAGTGTAGTGGGAGCACCAGGAGTTTTGCTCTCCTTAGGCGGGGTTCGAGTCCCCCTTTTCTAAGAAGCGGGGGGGATTTGAACCCCCATAAGTCACTCTATCAAAGTGGTCCTTTACTTCAGGCACGGCTTCTTATCTATAGTTGGGGTGGCAAGCCAGCAAATGCAATGGGGAGGGCTAGGTGTCAGATAACCAGGGCCAGTGTAAGTGGGAGGAAGTTTTTTCAAATTAGATGTATGAGTTGATCGTAGCGGAATCGTGGGTAGGAGGCTCGAACTCATAAAAATAAGACAGACAGAAGGGCTGCTTTGGTCATTAGGTTTACCGCGGTAAGTTCAGGTAATATTGGAAAATGAGAGGCCCCTAAGAAGAGGGTGGCGGAAAGCGTATTTATAAGCAGGATATTAGCATATTCGGCTAAGAAAAATAGGGCGAAAGGGCCACCTGCATATTCGACATTGAAGCCAGAGACTAGTTCGGATTCGCCTTCAGTAAGGTCAAAAGGTGCACGGTTTGTCTCCGCAAGGGTTGAAATATATCATATTGCGGCTAGTGGTCAAGCTGGGAGTAGTATTCAGACGCTCTCTTGAGCAATGTTGAAGGTCTGTAGGGTAAAACCTCCTGTAAAAATAATAGTACTTAATAGGATTAGGCCTAGACTAACTTCATATGAAATGGTTTGGGCTACAGCCCGAAGGGCCCCGATGAGGGCATATTTTGAATTTGATGCTCAGCCTGAGCCTAGAATGGAGTAGACAGCGAGGCTTGATAGGGCCAAAATAAATAGAATTCCAAGGTTCAAGTCGATGACTGGGTATGGGAGAGGCATGGGGGCTCAGAGGGTCAAGGCAAGCGTGAGTGCGAGTAAGGGGGCGAGGAGGAAAAGCACGGGGGAGGAAGTGGAGGGGCGAACGGGCTCTTTAATAAAGAGCTTCACACCATCGGCGATAGGCTGTAATAGTCCGTAAGGTCCTACAATATTTGGACCCTTTCGTAGTTGTATATATCCTAGTACCTTACGTTCTAGAAGTGTGAGGAAGGCGACGGCTAAGAGGATGGGGACAATGAAGGCTAAGGGGTTAAGAATATGGGTAATAAGGACTGAAATCATAGTTAAGGAGAGGACTTGAACCTCTGTAAAAAGGGCTTAGGTCTTTTGCATTCACCGGGCTCTGCCACCCCAACATGCCGTTCTCTCAGGCACGGGGGGTATGCCCTCTTGCCTACTTTAGTTGTCTTCATTAGGTGGGGGTGAGGCTTGCTTAGAGCAGGGGCCTCTTCTTTTCGGTCCTTTCGTACTAGAAAAGAGCACACCATAGATAGAAACTGACCTGGATTACTCCGGTCTGAACTCAGATCACGTAGGACTTTAACCGTTGAACAAACGGACCCTTAATAGCGGCTGCACCATTAGGATGTCCTGATCCAACATCGAGGTCGTAAACCCCCTTGTCGATATGGGCTCTAAAAGGGGATTGCGCTGTTATCCCTAGGGTAACTCGGTCCGTTGATCGGCATTGCCGGATCTTATTGGTCAGATATTCTGTTAATTAGAGCTGCGGCTCTTAGTTGTAGGAGGGGGTGCTCCCTTTCCACGTGGGGGTTTTTTGTTTCCCCGCGGTCGCCCCAACCAAAGACATTAGGGAAGGGTTCCATTAGTTCAGGCCCTTATAGGGGGTTACTTGACAGGATCTTCTTTGGTGTCTAAAGCTCCATAGGGTCTTCTCGTCTTATGTTTATATCCCCGCTTCTGCACGGGGAGATCAATTTCATTGACTTGAAAGAGGAGACAGTTAAGCCCTCGTTGTGCCATTCATACAGGTCTTCATTTAAAAGACAAGTGATTGCGCTACCTTTGCACGGTCAAAATACCGCGGCCGTTAAACTAATAGTCACAGGGCAGGCGGGACCTCTTATTCTTTAGCTTTGCAAGAGGCGATGTTTTTGGTAAACAGGCGAGGCTTGATTTGTTTGCCGAGTTCCTTCTCTTTCTTTTAGTCTTTCCTGAGGTGCACACCTGTGTAGGGTTAACGGTTTATGTTTGAATTTTTTTCTGGTTGTTTGGGTTGTTGTTCAGGTCCCTCTTCGTTTGGGGTCGTTAATGCTCGGTGCGGGTTCGTTCCGAATTACATGTATGCAAGGAGAGAGGCTTGGCTCTCTTATTACTCATATTAGCAGGGTCTCTCCCATGTTTGCATGGGATGGCCCGGTAGGGAAGGGGGGAGTAAGAATTAACGATCAGGATAGAGAGGGGTAGTGATGTATTTGAGCTATAACGCTTTCTACTGGGATGGCTGCTTTTAGGCCCACCCAAATACTTACCTTTATTTAATTATGATCTTTTTCCTCCCGGAAAAGTTGTATCTTGTTTCAAAGGGGCTGTACCCCCTTTGAATAACTCTCACAGTTTCTTGTGGTATCGGGTGGGGTAATACTAAGGTGAATAAAGAATCTGAGAGGCTGAACTTCTATCCATTTCTCGGGCAACCAGCTATAACTAGGTTCGGTAGGTTTATCACCTCTACTCAAAGCTCATTCCACTCTTTTGCCACAGAGACGGGTTCGCCCTATAAATAGGCTGTCTTGGAGTAGCTCCCCTAGTTTCGGGGTGTCAAACTAAAGCACTCTTTGCTTGGGTCACGCTGGCTAAATCATGATGCAAAAGGTACGAGAATAAATCTCTGCTTTACTTAGCTTCACTGGGTTATTTCATTTCTCTTTCAGCGATCCCTTGCGGTACTTTCTCTATTGCTCCTAAGTCCTTTTTCTGTCGCCCATACTAAAGGGGAAAAATGGTTTGTTTAATTAAAACACTCGTGCATTTGGGGTTATAAATAATGGTTGGTTGTTGTTGTGTTTGTGGGCTAGCTGTTGGGCGTCAGGGTGATCCGATTTGCACGGGTGTCTCTTCAGTGTAAGGGAAGTGTTATTCTATTTTAACTACACTCTGATATTACCAAGTGCACCTTCCGGTACCCTTACCATGTTACGACTTGCCTCCCCTCCGCGATTTTTGGGTTTTTAATTATTTAAAGTGATAGGCTTGGGGAGAGTGACGGGCGGTGTGTGCGCGCTTCAGGGCCGATTTCAGCGGAACACGCTATTTTCCGCTTACTACTAAATCCTCCTTCAGGCGCGTGTTTCAGTGCGCCGTTCGTGTTCCCTAATATAGGGAATGTAGCCCATTTCTTCCCCCTCCATGCGCTACACCTCGACCTGACGTTTTGGGTTGTACCAGTTGTGCTTACTTTTAGGCCTTCACAGGGTAAGCTGACGACGGCGGTATATAGGCGGAATAAACAAGGAAGGGTGAGGTTGAACGGGGGTTATCGGTTCTAGAACAGGCTCCTCTAGGGGGGTCTAAAGCACCGCCAAGTCCTTTGGGTTTTAAGCTGGTGCTCGTAGTTCCCAGGCGGGTAGGGTATGTGATATATTACCAAGGTTTAGGGCTAGGCATAGTGGGGTATCTAATCCCAGTTTGTGCCAGAGCTTTCGTGGGGTCAGGGGTTGTAAAGCTACCTTCGTGGTTGATCTTCTAGCCTTCGGATGCGTATAACAGCTTTGAAGGTGTGCGGCTTTAGTCTTTATTTTCCATAACCACTCTTTACGCCGAATGGTATCAACTTGGGTCTCTCGTATAGCCGCGGTGGCTGGCACGAGTTTTACCGGCCCTCTTAGCTTTAACTAAGTCAAGTTTTCACTTATGGCTTAATGTTTATCACTGCTGAGTTCCCTTGAGGGTGTGGCTAAGCAAGGTGTCATGGGCTTACAGATGTGTGCCTGATACCAGCTCCTTGCTCCCGGGCAGGGAGCTGTAGGGCATTCTCACAGGGGGGCGGATACTTGCATGTGTAAATTTGGCTAAAGTTGATAGTAAAGTCAGGACCAAGCCTTTGTGCGGGCGGGGCTTTCTAGGGCCCATCTTAACATCTTCAGTGTTATGCTTTAATTAAGCTACGCTAGC